TATACGCAAAAATCGGTCGATAATATGAGAATCCGCGAAATCGGACCAGGTCGGCTTACTGATGGGATGCCCTAATGCATTACAAAACCGTGCCTTAGTCAATGATCCAATCAGATGAATAATTGGAACGGTTGTATCGACCTTCTTCATAGTATTATCTATTATAAATGAATTTTCTAGCATTTTACTCCGTACCACCAAAAGATTTAATCGCACACTGGAAAGATAGCCCAGAAAGTTGATAGAGTGCTTGTCTAAGTAGTTTATATGAGCCCTTACTGGTTCAGACCACACGCGAAAATGCCATTGCCATAAATTGACAAGGTAATATTTCCATTTATTCATCAGAAGAGGCGTATCTTTTGAAGCCAGAATGGATTTTCCTTGATATCTAACATAATGCATAAAAGGATCCTTGAACAACCATAAGATGTCCTGAAAATCATTAGAAAAGACTTCGACAAGATGTTCGACTTTTCTATAGAAATATATTCGCTCAACGAGGACTCCAGAGGATGTTGATCGTAAATGAGAAGATTGGTTACAGAGAAAAAAGAAGATGGATTCATATTCATATACATGAGAATTATATAGAAACAATAAGAATCTTGGATTCCTTTTTGAAAAAATGGAAATGGAGTTCTTTGGAATAATAATACTATTCCAATTAAAATGCTCGTGGAGAAAGAACCGTAATAAATGTAAAGAGGAGACATCTTTTACCCAGTAGCGAAGGGGTTGAACCAAGATTTCGGGGCGAATGGGGTGGGGTATTAGTACATCTAACACATAATTTAAATGTGAGAATTTGTCCTCGAAAAAAGGAAATATTGAATGAATTGATTGTAAATTATAAGATTTTTCTATTTCTTTCCCTTCTAAAGAAGCTACTAATCCTAGGGAAAATGGAATTTCCACAATGACTGCAAATACCTCTGATAGAATTTGAGAATAAAAATTATAGTTGTGCCCAAAAAATTGATTTTGGTTAGAATCATTAACAAAAATACTCAAATAAATCGGTTGATACATTCGAGTAATTAACCGTTTCACACTTAGTGAACTAGATTTATTGTCATAACCCACATTTTCCAATGAAATCGTCGATCTATTTAAACCATGATCATCAGCAAGTGCATAAATATACTCCCGAAAAAGAAGTGGGTATAGGAAGTCGTGTTGTTGAGATCTATCTAGTTCTAAATATACTTGAAATTCCTCCATTTAAAATTAGATTGAAACCGAAGGTAAGGGATTTATTGGATGATCAAATGATACATAGTGCGATACAGCGAAAACAAAGTATTGTAGTAAAAAAAAAGTAGATACCTTGAAAACGAGTCGACTCATCACCGGATTCTCTATCCTCTCATTTTCCATTTAATTGAATAATTTAATTGGTTTATGTTTGTTATAGTATAAAAGTTAGAAATCCTTTATTTTTTCAATCCAATCGCTCTTTTGATTTTGGAAAAAACTCTTTATCAATATACTGCTTCTTCTACACATTCATCTTTGACCCATAATAGGGACTAACTAATACTTAGGATTCATTAAATAAATCGATAATCCACTCATGGGAAACCCTTTCCCCACGTTAGGAACTAATATCTTTTTAACGTTTAATTAGATCGGGTAATCATTCAAATTAAGAACAGAAGCTCGTTCCTTTTTGTTTCCCGAAAATTGGAACCCTAGGGTTCTATCCATTTATTCATTCGACCCAACTTTGAATTAAATTTCTTTTGTTCCGCGCCAAGAATTAAAACTTGGTTTTGTATCGATTGAAAAAGAATAAAATATTCTCAAAATTCTCGATTGATACGACATGCTGTTTTTTCCATTCATTCCTTTCAGGATCAGTCGTGGTCTTACAAACTCTCCCCAAGATCTGGACGAATCCTTTGCTTCATAGAAATGTGTAAAAGATGCTAGCCGTACTTAAAAGCCGAGTACTCTACCGTTGAGTTAGCAACCCGAATAATTCGAATGGGTAGATACAATCGGAATAAAAATAAATAAAAGCGATTGAATTGCACAACGGAATCAAAATAATAAACTAGCAACAAATTTAATAAAAAAATTTATAATCGATTCTGAACATAAAAAAAAAAACCTATGGGACGGAGATAAATAGCTCCAGTTATCCACGATCGAATTATATTTGTTCGATACACTCTTGTCAATATGACGGTGAATGTTGAATATGAAGGTTGAGAAAATAATACAAAAAATACAATGGCGAAAACAAAAAAAGTTAATTCTTTATTAATTTAATTCAAATCAAAAAAAAAAATTAAATAGAAAATAAAATAAATAAAAATATATAAAGAATTAGATAAATAAAAAAATTTAGTAATACTTGATATAAATACTTGAAAAAAAAAAAATCTAAAAAAAAAAAAAGTACTTGTGCTGAATTTGCATTCCATAGATAATAAACATAGATACAAATAGATAGAAAGGAAGTGTAGTTGAAAGAATAAATTCCGAAAAAACTAGGAAGAAATCTTGGGTTTATTCAATCAATGAATATTAAGTAAAATAAACAAGATTAATCCCTCGTCAGGTTTCAGGTAATTCCATTTTTGCTATTTCGAGATCCAATTAATTCATTGTATTTTCTTTTCCTTTATCTTTTTTATATGCATCTTATATCAATCAAATTCTAGCAAGAGAATCGATTTTTGTCCTTATACTTCCTTATACTTATAGAATATGATATTCTATGGTAGGAATTCTAAATCGAAATAATAAATAGGTATGAATAGAACAAAAAAAAGGGGGGGTAGGAAAGAAAAAATTATCTAAAACTATATAGGACTCATCCACACCCTTTTTTTTGTTGTTCTATGGCTTAATTGAATTTCGTGTGATTAAGACTAAGTTCTGTAAAAACCCCTGCCTTCTTTGAAATATCATGAACGGTTCCTGTAGGTTGAGCGCCCTTGTCAAGGAAATATAGAATAGCAGGAACATTTAAATGGGTTTGATTATTTATCGGATCATAAAAACCCACTTTCCGAAGATCTCTTCCTTCTCTTCGGGATCGAACATCAATTGCAACGATTCGATAAACGGCTCATTGGGATAGATATAGATGAACAATACCCCCCCTAGAAACGTATAAGAAGTTTTCTCTTCGTACGGCTCGAGAAAAAATGATTAGAAGTTCTGTCTCCGTAGAGAATTAGAATGTCAAATAGATCTATAAAATAACCAAATCAATTAGAAATTTAAGTCCTTCTTTGTTTTTCTTTTTCAAAAATGAAAATGAAAAACAAAGCATTCGTACTCTCATAACTCAAGTTGGATAACTTTCGAACAGCCCAAAAGAAAATCCGTAGGCATTTGCTTTTTTGAGTGGTCTCGAACCCCCTTCTTTGTCTCGTTTCGAATCTATTTTTTGATTCTTGATTCTGACTAATTGTTGAGACAATTGAAAACGGTATTTCCTTGTTCCAGGATCCGTTATCTTTGCCTTGAATCATTGGGTTTAGACATTACTTCGGTGATCTTTAATGTTTTAAAAATGGCAGCAACACACCCTTTTTTTGATTTCTTTCTATCAAAGAATCATATGAACAATTGATTCCTGCATGATATACTTTTGATCGAAAGAGTTTTCCCAATTCCAACAAATTTTCCTTTTGCTTTTGGATTTAAAAATTGCTTGAATCAGATCCTTTCGATTTCTATATCGAAAATATACTTACGAAGTTTTTTCCAACTTATTGATTGATATTAACCCTAGATCCTTGCCCCTGAAAAATGAATAAATACTTTCTACTCGAGCTCCATCATGTACTATTTACATTATAACCCAACAAAAAATGAGGATTCTAATAGAACAGAACAAAGGATGTCGAGCCAAGAGCCCATTCATATAAAATCGAAAACAGTGGATGTAAAAAAATCCATAGCGGATCATGTCCTTCAAGTCGCACGTTGCTTTCTACCACATCGTTTCAAACGAAGTTTTACCATAACATTTCTATAGTTTGGAACCGGTATGTAATTGATTCAATTATGGAATCATGAATAGTCATTGCTTCGGCCGATACACAGTCTTTTTTTCTTTTTTTTCCGTCTATATGAAGTGAATAGTTAATTTATGAAGAAGAGGCCTCAGTAAGAATTCAAATTAACCCTCTATTTTATTGTATGAATGCAATATTTATTTATTTATAAATATTTATTTATTTAAATAAGACGACTAAAAAATCAGTTAAATTCTTTTTGAATCCCCGTTGCATCTTCAAATGATTCGATAGAATCGATTCAACAATCTTACACTTCTTCGAGTACCAAGGACCAATAAGAAAGATTAAAACTATTTAATTGAAAAAATTTCCTCCCTCGGCATGACCATTTGCATTTGACTAGAGTTTTACTGTTTTACGAAGGATTGTATTTGATTATCATAAGAGAGAGAAATCCATATTCGACTTGAACGGAATCGGAACCATCAATGATTTAAAACAGATAGATAGATCGAAAAGAAAATTTCTTTTTTTTTTTTTCGTAGATTGGATACAAAAGAATAACGAAAGTGAATATTTAGGTTGTTATTCTTTCATCCTGAATCCTGAAAGATCAAATCAGAATTGCAAAAAATCGGCGATTTCCAGATTAGACTGAAGAATTTTCATTGGAAATAATTATGTATATTGTATGTTAAATATTTAACAGTAAGGTAAGGGCTCGCAAATCTTTTTCAAAAAAAAAAGGAGAAAGAAGGTTATCACTGAAATAGAAAAATAGCAATCCATGCGTATAAGCATTTACTCAATTTATGCGTAGTTTCTTTGGCTTGGGCTTGAAATTCAATAATCTTGAATCTTTCCCAAAAATGCAAATATGAAAATAAAGTAAATAGGATGTATGAATCACCCCCGTCTAAATTGCTTTTCCAGGGATTTACAATTCAATTATTCATTAAAACCAAAGAAAAAATACCTAAAAATGAGGAATCCATTCCTCCGTATGGAACTGGATTATTGGTTAATGAGATTTGGACAGACACAGATATTGAAATCGATATCTTCCATTGCTCACTAACTCTTATCTACTCCCACGCCCAATTCATTCTTTGGGGATGTAAATAAAAAAAAAAAAAAAAGATCCTATTTTACGGGATGCTAGACTATTTTGTATAGATACAAAGCCAAAAGGGTCCAGATTAAGTCATCGTTTCCTTTCCTATTTTTTTTTATTTTAACCTAACCTAGTCTTAAGAAACTTAATCCCGAATTCAATAGGAAATATAGAGGCTTTCGGATTTCGATTTCGACTGGATCCTTGAAAATTCAACTAGATATGGGGCGTAAGGCTTTTCTAAGAAACGAACTGAAATATGAAAGTGAAAGAGAGGGGCATACGCTAAAACGCCCATCCAACTTTTTTTTTTTTGTGAATTCAAACTCTTGTGATCGATGTTCCCCTCTTACCTGGATCACAAATGCATTCAGTTACATTTTTGTATTATTTGAATTGAATTCAATTTGTGAAAAAGGATCTGATTCAGAGAAGAATTTTTCAAAATTAGAAACAAGAAGTACATTTTATCAAAAATTATACTCTTAAGAAGGTTGATCAAAAAGATCATTTTGATTCTGTCCGCTCTGGGACGGAAGGATTCGAACCTCCGAATACCGGGACCAAAACCCGTTGCCTTACCACTTGGCCACGCCCCATTTCAATTTCGATTCGTTACTAATAAAGACTAATATTGGTATTGGTTGTTCGTCAATTCCAGTCCAAATCTCTAAAATTAGATTATGGTTTAGTATTAAGATTTTGACACGTGTCGATCGAAAATGAAACCAAATTTCTTGATCATTACATAGAATTCAATTAAGATATTGTATGAAAATATGATTTCTTCTATTCTCTTGTGAGAAATGAAGGATTTTTATTTTGATTGGTTCGGTTCAAAGAAGTATTTTTTTTTGTTTACCTTACTTTCTTTTCTTCATTTTTATCTTATATCAATAACATATTAAAAACTCAATCAAAATACAATTATCTCCAAGAACAAAATGTTTGTTATGCTTAATATTTTTAGTTTGATCTATATCTGTCTTAATTCTGCCCTTTATTCGAGTAGTTTTTTATTTGCCAAATTGCCCGAGGCCTACGCTTTTTTGAATCCAATTGTAGATGTTATGCCAGTAATACCCGTTCTATTTTTTCTCTTAGCCTTTGTTTGGCAAGCTGCTGTAAGTTTTCGATGAGATCTTTAATACTGTCCTAGAAAAATTCATGATTTATTCGAGTTCGAGAAAAAAAATTCTAACAATTGATAAGATCAGATGAGTCTTACAATATGAACGAACCCTCAATTTAAAAAATGAAATTCTTGGGGAGCCAGGATCAATTTTGACCCCCCCCGCATTTACTGATTCTGACCTTTTTTCACTGAAAAACCATATTATTAGAACCCACCACAAAATCGAAGTCTAATTGTGTTAATTTCTGAAATATTTATAGAAATTATAAAAAGAACTTAATTTCTTGGTGTCAAAATCGGAGATGTAGTATAAAAATAGAGAATCTATTCTCTTTTTCCTTTTCCCCAAAAAAAATGATTTGGAGATTGTGTAATGCTTACTCTCAAACTCTTTGTTTACACCGTAGTGATATTCTTTGTTTCTCTCTTCATCTTCGGATTCCTATCTAATGATCCAGGACGTAATCCCGGACGCGAAGAATAAAAAATAAGAAGTTTTTCCTTGCTTTATTCTTATAAATGTTCTTAGGATTTTATCTATTCCGCAGCTTTTATTATTACAAAAAAGCAAAAATGTTCGCTAAATTCGAATTCTAATTTGAAAGATACCAAGCCATCGACGGAAACGGAAAGAGAGGGATTCGAACCCTCGGTACAAATAACTCGTACACCGGATTAGCAATCCGACGCTTTAAGCCACTCAGCCATCTCTCCTAATTGAAAAAAAAAAAAGAATTACTATGTTACATTACAAAAAAAATAATGCTTGAAAAAAGACCCTCTTTACTTTATTTTCAATCTTTACTTTCTATATTACTATATTATTTTAGTATATTATTTGACTTTCTATATTATAGAAATATTTAGTATATAAAGAAATTGATTATATAATATCAATCAATTTATTATATAGCTTATAGAAAATAGAGTTTATAGGATTGATTTTTTTTTTATTTTCGTTTGTATTCTATTATAGAAATAGATACAACTTTTATCAGCAATTCGATTTCTATAAAATTAAAATAAAGAAAGGATTCGAAAGAGATATCTCGAATCGAAATAGAAAAAAAAAAAGAAAGAAAAGAATATCTCTTTAATTTCATTCAACAGGGCCTTTTTTGATTTCCACTTCCACGGCCTGGCCTGGTCAGTACCCAGCCGGGCCCTTTTTTTGTTCCAACGAACCATAGAAAAAATGATTTATTTGTATTTGATTTGAAACCAAAAAATGAAATCCTTGTTATTGTATTCAAACAACAATAAAAAGA